AGGTACTCTTTTTTTATTATTTATTTAATTTTAATTTATATATTTATTATTACTTTCTATTTACTATTTATTAATTCTATAATTTTTTTATATAAGAAATTCATTGCTATATAATTTATAGTTTATATAATATATAATATTCTTGGGGCATTAGGTGGTTATATATCTAAATTTATATTCATTGGAATAGTGGAGTTGAGATATCGCTTTCGAGCCCTTACTTTACCTAAATGAAATCACTGATTTTTATTTTCTATATTTTTTTTCTATTTTTCTATGTCTCTATAATTAGATATCTATATAATAATTATATACTGAATAATAAAGAGGTAGAAAGAGAGGGCCCTTTTGCAAGCCTTACTGTTTTTGTGTAATATAATCTAGTAATTATCCTTTTTCTTTCAATTTGGGGAGATGGCTGAGTGGACTAAAGCGTCGGATTGCTAATCCGTTGTACGGGTTTTTCGTACCGAGGGTTCGAATCCCTCTCTTTCCGCTTTAGTCAATGACTTGGTATTTTTTCTTTATCTTTCAATTTCTCTTTCAACGAGTCTTTTTTTTTATTTCATTTTAATTAATAGTTAAAAATGTGGAATAAATAAAATCCTAAGAACATTTTAAAATCAAGCAAGGAAAACAGAAACTTTATTGTTATTTTTTATTCTTCACTCTTCACGTCCAGGATTCCGTCCTGGATCATTAGATAGGAATCCGAAGATAAAGAGAGAAACAAAGAATACCACTACTGTGTAAACAAATAGTTTAAGAGTAAGCATTACACAATCTCCAAGATCATTTTTTTTGGAAAAAAAGATAATAGATTCTCCATTTTTATACCACATACCTTATTTTGACACCACGAAATTATTTTTCTAAATCTATAGAAATAAAAAAGAATTTTCAGAAATTCATTTGTAATAAGAGTCAAGTCTTTCATTACCAAAAGCTTTTTCATACCCGCAATTAGATATTGCGGAGGAATCTACTAGGTTCTTTCACTGTAAAAAAGGGTCCGAATGAGGAACTGGGGGGAGCCCAGACTTATTGTGGCGATCCAAGAATTTGATTATTTGAATCGAAGGGTTATACTATAAGACTTATCTGATCTTATGAATTGTTAGAATTTTTTTTTAAGAATAAATCATGAATTTTTCTAGGACCGTATTAAAGATCTCATCGAAAACTTACAGCAGCTTGCCAAACAAAAGCTAAGAGAAAAAAGAGCAAGGGTATTACTGGCATAAAATCTACGATTGGATTCAAAAAAGCATAAGCCTCGGGCAATTTTGAGAAGAAAAAACTACTTGAAGAAAGAGCAGAATTAAGACAAATACAGATCAAACTAAAGATATTAAGCATAACAAACATTTTTTTCTTTGTTCTTGAAGATAATTGTATTTATTTTGATTGAGTTATTAATATGATGAGTTCTTAATATGAGTTATTATAATCTTATTTTTTTTTTTTTTGAATTAACCCAATCAAAAATCCTTCAATTCTCAAATCAAAAGAGAATAGACAAAACCATACTTTCATACAATATCTTAATTGAATTGTATGTAATGATCAATAAATGTCGTTTAATTCTCTATCTAAATGTCTCAAAATCCTAGCAACACTCTAATCTATTCTATATAGATTTGGACTAGAATTGACGAAGAACTACTATCAATATTAGTCTTTATTAATGTCGAATAGAAATCAAAAATGGGGCGTGGCCAAGTGGTAAGGCAACGGGTTTTGGTCCCGGTATTCGGAGGTTCGAATCCTTCCGTCCCAGAGCATACCTATTATATTATATATATCATATCAGAATATAGATTTTCTATTTTATATCAGAATAAAAGAAAGATTGCCCTTTTTTAAACAACCTTATTTTTTTTTTAAGAGTAGAATAAGATTGGTTATAATCTGATTTTGCTTTCCTATAATGATTGATTCTTATATGAATTATATCTTTTTCAAAAATAAAAAATCGAATCGTGTTCAAATAACACACAGATGTAATTGAATCTATTTGTATACAGGTAAGAGGTAAGATGGGAGCATAGATTAAATCATATTTCTATTTAATAAGTTAGTTCTTCATAAAATAAAAATACGAGCCATGATTTAATCTGTACTTGTTTTAATTTACATTTATACAAAATAGTAATAATCTGGAACACTCTAATAGGATTCTTTTTTTATTTAGGATTCATCATCTTCATAGAATTGACGCAGTAGATAGGAGTTAAACGTCAATGTAAAATACCAATTTCAATATATGCGGCTGTCTGAATTTCATTAAAAAAAAATCAAGTTACATACGTAACATATGTCTTTTCTTTGAACCCCGTTTTTAAGTATTTTGTGTTTTCTTTTATGAAAAATTGTAAATATATGATATGTACCAATTGAGACAAAGTGTATTCATACATCTTAGTCGCTTTTCCTTAGGAAATAATTGCAGCCGGATTATTGACTCCAAGTCAAATAAACTACGCAGAAAGGGAGCGAAGGCTTATATATATATGTATTGTTATCGTTCTATTTCTTCTATTTCATTGATTCATTGAAAACTTTATTTTATTTCAATTGAGTTTTGTGACAATAGATTTGTTATCCCTAAATTTTAACTATTTAACTTTACCCTTTAACATAGAATGTTTCTAATTACTTTCAAAGATATTTGTTTAGTCTACCTGATAGGTATGGGGATCATCTTTTAATTATGATTTATCAAAAAGAATAACAACCCAAAGCCTCTATTCTATCAGTCTTTATCCACCACCTCGTGAAAAACAAAAAGAATTTACATTTTTTTTTATGGTTTAATCCGAATATGAATTTTTCTCTATTATTATCAAAATTATTATCAAAATGCGATTTTTACTTTAAAGCCTTATTCCAATAATGTAATGATAGTGAAATAGGAAATTTTTCAATCAATTAAATATTTTTAATAATGTCTTATGAGTCCTTGGTACTCGAAGAAGTGTGAAATTGGTGAATCTATTTTAGCAAGTCACCTCAAGATGCAGATTAAAAAAAAAACTTATTTGTGTTATTTATTAGTTCAATTTTTTTATATTCTAATATTTATATTTAGATTATAATTCTAAAGAAAAAATAAAATAATATATTAAAAAAATATTTATTATATTTCTATATATTATTTATTATATATATTATATTATATGGGGTTAAATTTAATTCGTGCTGATACTTCTTGAGAAATTACCCATTCATAAAAGTATGGATTACTATGTACCGAACGAACCAATGATTATTCATGAGTCCATAATGGAATCAATTACATACTGTTTACAGCAACCTACTAGGAAATGTTATGGTAAAACTTCGTTTAAAACGATGTGGTAAAAAGCAACGTGCGACTTGAGGGATATGGTCGTCTGTGGATTCTTACATCCATCAGTTTCTTTTTATATTAATTAGATAGGAATGAGGGTGCTCTTGGCTCGACATCGTTTGTTCTGTTTCACTAGAACCCTCCTTTTTGAGGTCGGGGGTTGGGATGTAAATAGTACATGATCTTAATGGAGCTCGAGTAAAAAAAAGTATTGATTCATTTTTTAAGGGAACGGATCTAGGGTTAGTGTTAATTAATAAGTTGAAACAGCTTCGTAAGTATATTTTCCATATAAAAATCGAAAGGATCCAATTTTCAAATTAAAATTTATAAGTAAAACCTCTTGGAATTGGTAAAACTCTTTCGATTAAAAGTGTATCGCGCAGGAATCAAATCGACCATTTGTATAATTTTTTGATAAAAAGAAATCACAAAAAGGGTATGTTGCTGACGTTTTTTGAAACGATTAAAAATCACCGAAGTAATGTCTAAACCCAATGATTCAAAGAAACGATAAAGAATCCTGGAACAAGGAAATACCACTTTCAGTTGTCTCAATAAATAGATTATAATTAAGAATCAAAATAGATTCTAAAGACAAAAAAGGTGCGTGGTTAGAGATCGCTCAATAAACGAAATACCTAAAGTAAAGGGGTTCCCTGGGTTATTAGCGAGTTATCCAACTTGAGTTATGAGGATGCGAATACAAATGATTTTATTTTATTTTTCGGATAAGAATAAGGAATAATAAAAAGTACTTAACTCATATTTAATTGATTTGATTATTTTATGGATCCATTTGACATTACTGATTAAAAATTTCAAATTCGATCCATAGACATAATTTCGAATTTTCTTGAGCCGTATGAGGAGAAAACCTCTTATACGTTTCTAGGGGGGGTATTTTTCATCTACATCTATCCCAATGGGTGGTTTATCGAATCGTTGCAATCGATGCTCGATGCCGAAGAGAAGGAAGAGCTCTTCGGAAAGTGGGCTTTTATGATCCGCTAAAGAATCAAACCTATTTAAATGTTCCTGCTATTCTATATTTCCTTGAAAGGGGCGCTCAACCTACGGGAACTGTTCATGATATTTCGAAGAAGGCGGGAGTTTTTATGGAACTTTCCCTTAATCAACAGATTAAATTCAATTAATGAATAGAACAAAAGAGGGGTGGCGGTAGTATATAAAAGGTTATACAAAGTTATATAAGCCCCCTCTTTTGTTCTATTCATACCTATTTATTATTACTACCAAAAAATGTCTACTACTAAAAAATGTCGTCTTCTATAACGACAAAAATTTATTTTTATTTTAGTGATAGCAATTCATTTAATTTAAGACAGATGAAAAAAGATCAAATGAATAACCGAAGTAGTTGGATTTCTAAATCCAAAATATTTACATTATTGCTAATTCAATACTAGTTGGTTTTTAGTTGAAACTTTCACTTTTTTTATGTTATGAACAAATAAATAAAAAAAAAAAACAAATGGGATTTAAGATTTCTTTTTTTTTTACTTATATGGATTAAGTAAACCCAAGCATTGCGATACTTTGCTACGAATATTGATTCTTACGCTTACATCCTTTTGTATCCATGTTTATTATCCATATATAGTTAGTGCCAATTCAATACAAGTCATTAGTTTTTTCTTTATTTGTATAATTTATATTTTATTATATTAATTCAATATTTCATTTTTTTTTTTATTTTAATTTATGGTTCTCCACATTGTGTTCTTTTCTTAAGATTTACATTCGTATTGACAACAGTGTATCAAACAAATATAATCCGATCATGAATAAATGTATCTATTTCCCTCTGTTCCATCTATGGACTTGGTCATCTATGGACTTGGTTTTTTTATTTTACTTTATTTAAACGATGGATTCGTCGGATTTGCTGGGATACGAGAAGCCTTTATTTATTTATTATTTATTTATTTTATTGAAAAAAAAAACGGATAAAATAATAATGGATAAGATACGAACTAAATCCGTGGTAGTACATCAATTTTGACTTAATCCATATTCTTATCTTAATCTAGATTCTTATTTTATAAGTCAGTGTATTTGCATCTAATATGTTCATTATTTTTTTTATGTTCAGAATCGATTAGCAATATTTTTGCTATTTTACTATTTTGATTTCGGTGTGCAATTAAATCTAATTTTTTATTCCGATTGGATCTACACATTTTTTTTTGGGGGGGGGTTGCTAACTCAACGGTAGAGTACTCGGCTTTTAAGTGCGACTGGCAATTTTTACACATTTGTATGAAGCAACGTCTTCGTCGATACTATCTCTAGAGCTTGTAAGACCGCGACTGATCCTCAAAGGAATGAATGGAAAAAGCAGCATGTCGTATCAATGTGGAATTCTGAGAATATTTTATTCTTAGCGGATCGGTTCAAAACTTTGTTTAAATTCTTGACGAAAAAAAATAAAATGAAATTTTGGGTTAAGTGAATAAATGGATAGAGCCCTATGGCTCCAATTATAGGTAAACAAAAAAAAAAGAAACGAGCTTCTGTTCTTAATTTGAACGATTACCCGATCTAATTAAACGTTAAAAATAGATTAGTACTTGATGCGGGAAATGCTTTTCCCATAAGTGGATCAGCGATTTCTTTTTAAATCCTAATTATTAGTAGCTATTCTCCATTAGAGTGTGGGGGTAAATGTGTAGAAAAAGCAGTCTATTGATAAAGATCAAAATCCCTTTTTTCCAAAATCAAAAGAGCGATTGGGTTGAACAAATAAAGGATTTCTAACCATCTTGTTATCCTCGAATGAACATAAACCAATTAAATTAGATGGAAAAGGAGAAGCTAAAGAGTCCGTCGATCAGTCTTATCTGGTTCCGGGGTATATATCTATTTATTTCTTACTATAATATCCTGTTTTGACTGTATCGTACTATGTGTCATTTAATAACCCAAAAGAAATCCCTTATCCCCATCTAATTTAAAATGGAGGAATTTCAAGGATATTTAGAACTCGATATATTTCGGCAACACGATTTCCTATACCCACTTATCTTTCGGGAATATAGTTATGCACTTGCTCATGGTCATGGTTTAAATAGATACATGTTGTTGGAAAATATAGGTTATGATAATAAATCTAGTTTACTGATTGTAAAACGCTTAATTACTACAATGTATCAACAGAATTATTTGATAATTTCTGCTAATGATTCTAAACAAAATCCATTTTTTGGGTACAACAAGAATTTGCATTCTAAAATTCTATCAGAAGGATTTGCAATCATTGTGGAAATTCCATTTTATCTACGATTAATATCTTCTTTAGAAGGGGCAGAAATCGTAAGATTTTACAATTTACGATCCATTCATTCAATATTTCCCTTTTTAGAGGAAAAGTTCCCACATTTAAATTATTCGGCGGATATACTAATACCCTACCCTGCCCATCTGGAAATATTGGTTCAAACCCTTCGTTACCGGGTGAAAGATGCTTCTTATTTGCATTTATTGCGGTTCTTTCTTCATGAGTATTCTAATTGTAACAGTCTTATTATTACAAATAAATCTATTTCCATTTTTTCAAAAAGTAATCCGAGATTCTTTTTATTCCTATATAATTCTTATATATGTGAATACGAATCCATCTTCCTTTTTCTCCGTAACCAATCTTCTCATTTACGATTAACATCTTCTGGAGTCCTTTTTGAACGACTCTGTTTATATAGAAAAATAGAACATTTTGCCGAAGTCTTTGCTAATGATTTTCCGGTCATCCCATGCTTTCTCAAGGATCCTTTCATGCATTATGTTAGATATCAAGGAAAATCAATTCTGGCTTCCAAAGACACACCTCTTCTAATGAATAAATGGAAATCTTACCTTGTCAATTTATGGCAATGTCATTTTGATGTATGGTCTCACGCGGCAAGTATCCGTATAAACCAATTATCCAAGCATTCCCTCGATTTTTTGAGTTACTTTTCAAGTGTTCGACGAAATCCTGCAGTGGTGCGGAATCAAATGCTAGAAAATTCATTTCTACTAAATAATGCTCCCAATAAACTCGATACAATAGTTCCAATTATTCCTCTGATTGGATCATTGGCTAAAGCGAAATTTTGTAACGCAGTAGGGCATCCAATTAGTAAGCT